ATTTTTGTAATTTTCTAATTGTTCCAAACTATCAGAAGTAGCATTAATCAAATTGGCTTTTTCTCGTTCTATCTCAGAGTATCCATTCATTCGATACTCATCTGCTTCCATTTCCACTTTCCTTAAACGAGCCCGGGCTCGTTCGAGCTGCTCAATGGCCCCTCTACGTAATTCTTCCGAATTTCGAATAGTACTCAAAATCCTCTGTTTTCGATTATCTAATAAATCATTTAATGAAAGTAGATTATCTTACCATTAATTTCACAACATCCATGATCTCTTCCCGAACCAAACATGAATCTTTCGATTCATTTGGCTCTCACGCTCAATTTTTGATTTTGTGGGCATTCCCATATCTTTTTTTATGTAATGAGCCTATCCTCTCTATTTCTGTTTGTATTCAAACATATCAAAATCAATACAAGACCAGAATATTAGGAGGACTCTTCCGACCAGACAAAAAATCTATAATTGTCAGCAAAGTTGTTTTTTTATTTGTTCTTTTTGAAAATTTATATATTTTCTATTTTCATTTTATTTCCCTTTTTATTCAAATCCAAAAATTCCTCTTTTTTTATACATAGGTCGTCGATTCGGCATTGGATAATATTGGATAATAAAGGGGGCAAGATGCCCTTTCTTTATTCTAGTAAATGGTTCAAATCATTTTATCGATATGAGTGTTCTATATCGGAAAAATTACCAACGATTCTTTTTTAAACCATTTCGGTACTAACGTAGTGGTAGAAAGAGTACCATGTTGTGCCCGGACTTCAAACAGTTTAGCTTTAACCATGTTAATGGTCTCACATTATTGGTTGATAGAGAATCAAAGTTTACTTACCAATGAATAACGAAATGCTATGGTTCTTACATATGATTTATGAATTTACTCAGAAGGAATTCGTTGAGATTATGCACTTTTTTTCTGATTCATTCTATACTATAAAAATAGAATATAAAATAAAAATAAAGTGCAGCCGGTTGGGTCCAACCTATTCTTGAAATATACAACTCGCACACACTCCCTTTCCAAAAAAAATCAATACACCAAGCACTACACTTAGATTTATTGGATTTGTTGCTAAAATATCGGTATTAAACCCGAAACTCCCGGCGGATGGCCAACGGTCTAAGGAAACGAAAGAATCGGTTACATTTTTCATACGCTCTCCTCTTATAGATAGGACTAACAAAGAACAGAGTTCTTTTTGTATCACTTGGCTCGCCCTTTTTTTTGATCGATTTCTTTTTTTTTTTCTTAATTTCCCATTAAAAATGGGAGTAGATTAATTTTAGTTATTGAATTTGAGAATTACAAAATTTTTTATTTTTTTTTTTTTCTTTTTTTGAAGTTTCCGATAAGATACTTATTAAGTTAGGTACTAAGGTCTCGTGTCAATTGCAAAATATCTCCTTTGTTCAAACACTTCTTAAAAGAAAAGTCAAAATTCCATCGTATTAAACTAAGGACGGGAAGGAAGAAAGCGAGCGAATCCACTAATTCCTCATTCTCAAATCAGTCCTTCCCGAGGTATTGTTGCAACAAATACATAATTGTAGGAGTAAAGTATTGATATAATTCACAAAAGCAAACGGCAACGAGTTAATAAAATAAGAAAAAAGTACGTTATGTACTTTTTTCCATTTTCATTCGAGGATTAAATTAAACAAAAGGATTCGCAAATAAAAGCGCTAATGCCACGACCAGTCCATAAATTGTTAAAGCTTCCATAAAAGCTAGACTAAGCAATAAAGTACCTCGTATTTTTCCTTCTGCTTCTGGTTGTCTCGCAATACCTTCTACGGCTTGGCCCGCAGCAGTACCTTGACCAACTCCAGGTCCAATAGAAGCAAGCCCTACGGCCAATCCAGCAGCAATAACGGAAGCGGCAGAAATCAGTGGATTCATGATGATAGGTTCCTCGCACCAAAAAAAAATGGTTAATGATACAATCAACCAATGAATTATTATTTATTTGATCACTAAAATCTATCGAGTCAAAGTAACTAAAACTTCGAATAAAAAAAAATAATATAATATAGATTAGATAGGGATAACCCCTATATAACTAGTATATATCTAATATCACATATACATTTGTTTCTTTCATAACGTAAACCGACCGCATTTTATATTGAATTGGATTCTAGAATAATTCTTCGAAAGATATACGAGGGCTGTGGCTGGGCTTATAGGCATTCCATATATCTAGTGTGACACCCCTAACCCATCCACCATTTCGTAATATCGTCTATCTTTCCTCCTACAACTCTAGTCGTATATATATATGTATTTCTATCTATTATGTTCCTCAACCAAGAACCAAGTAGATTATATGCATTGCCTCAATTAGGATAAGCTAAAAAAAAAAAAAAGACTATTTCGAAAACTAATCAATGATGACCCTCCATGGATTCCCCTATATAAGCCGCAGCTAAAGTTGCAAAAATAAGAGCTTGAATACCACTTGTAAATAATCCAAGAAACATGACAGGTATAGGAACTACTAAGGGTACTAAAGAAACAAGAACAACAACTACTAATTCATCAGCCAATATATTCCCGAAAAGTCGAAAACTAAGAGATAAAGGTTTTGTGAAATCTTCTAGGATGTTAATTGGTAAAAGGATTGGAGTTGGTTGAATGTATTTTCCGAAATAGCCCAATCCTTTTTTGGTAAGACCCGCATAAAAATATGCCACTGACGTGAGTAAAGCTAAAGCAACAGTAGTATTTATATCATTCGTGGGGGCGGCTAACTCCCCATGAGGTAACTGTATGATTTTCCAAGGTAAAAGAGCACCTGACCAATTAGAAACAAAAATAAATAGGAACATAGTTCCAATAAAGGGAACCCAAGGACCATATTCTTCTCCAATCTGAGTTTTGCTCAAGTCTCGAATAAATTCAAGGACATATTCGAAGAAATTCTGACCGTCGGTTGGAATGGTTTGTGGATTCCGAACAGCTAGGATGACTGAACCTAATAAGATAGCAATTACGACCCAAGAAGTGATAAGTACTTGGGCATGAATTTGTAAACCTCCTATTTGCCAATATAAATGTTGGCCTACTTCTACACCTGATATATCGTATAACCCTTTGAGTGTTTTAATGGAACATGGTATAACATTCATATTGTCCTCTGGCAGAAATCGAACTTCAAAAAAAAAGAATTATTTTGATTCAACCATCTCTTTCTCAACTCATCCGCTTTCATCATTAATCATATATTTAGGATACCAAGAAATCACATAACATAATATCAATATCCCATTTTATCTCTTTTTAAAAATTAAAGACAAGAATAGTAACCGATCCAATAAAATAAATTAAAATAATTAACTAATCTTATTATTCTTAATCATAACATAATCATAATCAACGACTTCTTATATAGCTAGAACGACCCTCACAAATTGCGGATACTAATTTGTTAAGAATCAATCGGATTGAAGCTATAGCATCATCGTTGGCCGGAATCGAAATATCTGCGAGATCTGGGTCACAATTTGTATCGATTAAACAAATCGTCGGAATTCCCAAAATGACACATTCTCGAAGAGCCGTATATTCTTCTTGCTGATCGACGATGATTACAATATCGGGCAACCCCGTCATATATTTGATCCCACCCAGATATGTTTGCAAAGTAGATAATTTTCTCTTCAACATTGCTGCATCTCTTTTAGGGAGACGGTTGAGTTTCCCCATCTTTTGTTCTGCTCTTAAGTCTCTGAACTTATGAAGTCTCGTTTCCGTAGTGGACCAATTCGTTAACATACCACCGAGCCATTTTCTATTAACATAATGACATCGAGCCCTTATTGCAGCTGATGCTACTAAATCTGCTGCTTTATTTTTGGTACCAACGATTAAGAAGTTTTTTCCTCGACTTGCTGCATCAAAAACTAAATCACAGGCTTCTGATAAAAAACGAGCAGTTCTAGTAAGATTTATAATATGAATACCCTTACGCTTTGCAGAGATATAAGGGGCCATTCTAGGATTCCATTTCTTAGTACCATGACCAAAATGAACTCCTGCTTCCATCATCTCTTCCAAATGGATGTTCCAATATCTTCTTGTCATTTTTCCCACGCTTTCTCTTTTTTTTTTTTTTTTTTTTTTAATAAATAAATAATTGTTCCTACGGAACTTTCTACCGGGATTGACCGTTGATACACAGCCCAAACCATTAATTTTGATTATTACTTACTAAATTTTATTTATTACCAAATCAATAACTAGAAAATAACTAGAAAGTAATTTAAAGAATAAATCTCTCCTTAGGAATTATGAATTCGCGTAAATAATTTTTCTGGTGTGTCATGGAAATTGCTTGGGGCGCAAGAACAAAAAAATTCTCTATGGTGTAACAAAATATCTCTCATTTCCAACTCGAATATATTTTTCTTTTTGATTTCCAAATGAATGTTTTTGTCTTGCCTTGAAGGGTGCACTAATTTTTTGAATCCCGTACCGACAGGGATAATACCCCCCAGAACAACATTTTCTTTCAGACCCTTCAACCAATCAATACGACCCCGTAGAGCAGCTTTTGCTAAAACTCTAGCAGTTTCTTGAAAACTTGCTTCGGATATGAAACTTTGAGTATTCAGAGATGCCCTCGTTATTCCCAATAAAATTGCCCGATAACAGATCGCTTCGTCTAAAGCACGCCCTGCTCGTTCCGCTCGCAACAATCCGATTAATTCTCCAGGTAAAAAAACATTAGACATTCCATCTTCTGAAACCAACACTTTTGATGTTACTTGCCGTACAATAATCTCTATATGTCTATTATGGATCTGTACCCCCTGGGATCGATAAACCTTTTGGATCTTATTAACCAAAGAGATACGACTTTGGGCTATGGTTAGCTCAGCTCCAATTAAGAATCCCCAAGGAATTCCAAGAATTCTTGGTATACGCTCGTTCCAACCTTCAACTCTCCTTTCAAGGTTCATCGATATTGAACCAATCGAGCGAACTTCTAAGATTTGTTCCACTTTTGGAAGACCTTGCGTTATGTCACCAGATCGGGATTTTTCATATATAAATGTAACTAATGTATCTCCTTCAAAAAGGGTTTCTCCATAATGTCCATGAACAGTCGCCCCTGGAGTGGCCAAATAGGGCTTAGCAGATCTTATAATTAAGGAGTCAACATGAACAATTAAAATTTGACCAGATTTTTTTATGCGTGGTCCATATTTAAATAGACATATATTTTCACAAATAAATTGTCCAATGCTAATTATTGTGGATGTCTCTTCACAATAATTGTAATGTAGAAAGCACCAATTCAAACGGAATGGATTCAAAATGATGTTATTGCATGGACCAGGATTATAAATCCTCCTATTTTCATCTATTAAACAGTATTTAAGTACTTCAAGTATTTGGAAAGTCTGTTTAAAATTGTCAAGTAGCCAATATTTGTTTAACAAGATCTGATTCTGAGTTATTAAATGGTAAGATGAATAAAAGTTCACTATTTTAGGTACAATAGTACCTAAGGGACCCAACAAATCCCTAATTGGAGTTATAGGATTTGACTCTTTTGCCACATTGTTATATTTCGAACCGTTGAATGGACCAACTCGAAAACAATTGAATGATGACAAAATTATCAAAGATTGGCATTCCTTATTTCGATTCAACAACGTACCGACAGTTTCTTGATGTTGGGTAACTAATGGAATCTTCCCTTTGGAATAAAAAGGATTGATATTGGTGCGATCTAATCCATTATCGGGAATCAATCCTGAACCCGCCGTATCATACCTTTTTCCAGTATATGAAATAGTAGACTTGACTAACTCAATTCTTATGAAATCGCGAATCAGATCATTTGCCCTTACCTCAACAAAGGAAGCATGAACCTCTTCTATAGAACCGTTTTTTTCTTGGTCCCAATTCAATACTAAGCAAGTCCGAACTAATTGAATACTTGTGTGAGAAATTCCTCGAATTGACTTTCCATTTCCATAAAGGATATAATTGACAACTCTAAGTTGGACATTATCTTTTTCCTGCAATAGATCTTGAGGGAAAAGTTTTGCTAAATTTATCCCATCAGCTATTTCATATGTGACTACGGGCCGAACCAAAACAAAATACTTTTTTTTGGTCGGTGTGATCCGTTGGACATAGATCCAATTTTTCAATTTTTTTGATTCCTTAGAATTTTTTTTTTCCGTTCCTGGCGGTATCAAAATGCCACTGTGTCTGGATATCTTATCTGTCTCTCCGGGAAAATGAATATCTCCAGAAAAGATTTTCAGTTCAATACTTTTTTTTTTTCTCTCCACTCGGACTAATCCACCTACTCGGCTTCTTGTATTTGTATTTAAAGCGAGTTGTGTATCTACTCCAATGATACTATTGTTCCGAACCATTATGGACGAAGATCCGGGTAAGATATGTACCTCTTCGGGAATAAAAAAAAACCGATCCACTTTCATTTGGTATTTCGGACTAAATTCTTTTGCTCCTCGATACTCAATCAAATCTTCTTTTTTTACGATTGAATCCGCCTCTACAGTCCCATATTTAGTAATTCCCGAACTCTTTCTTCTGTATCGTGGATCATCAAAATAAGCAAGAATACTATTTCTACGTAAAATACCATTTATGGGTATTTCAATGGAAATATTAAAAGAGGGTATTAGTTCTTTCTCTCGTTCTTGATCATATTGTAATGGGATGAGAAATCTATTTCTTCGCTTTTTTGCCAAGAAATCGGAATTCTCTTGGAGAATCGAAGGATATATGAAATTCCAATGACCATTGGATATGATTCGATCAAGTCTTGAATAGTCAAGAATTTCTCTATCTTTTTTACCAGAAGGATCCAACAATTTATGTCTTACTCGATCATTAGTGATTGAGAGGTCAGAGATATCTATTTCGTCGACAGAAAAAAAATGAACATTCATTTGATCTTGATCCTTGTGGAGCGAAAAAGACACTATACTGGATCCGCACGGACCTCCTGCTAATATCCATAAATGACTTGTTTTTGGTAATAGATGAACATTACTATATGTATATTCGGGTGCATGGTAGACATCGATACTCCAATGCATTTCTCCCTCTGATTCAGAATAAATATGTTTTCGAACCTTCTCTTTAAAATGAAAAGTGGACGTTCCGGCACGAATCTCAGCAATCACTTGTTCAGATTCTACATATTGATCATTTTGCACTAAAATCAAACTTTTTGGTGGAATATTCACACTATGTATAGTATCCCGACTCTCAATAGTTACATACAAGTCTATAGAACATAGAAAAGCAGGATGCCCATGACGGGTACGTGTGGGATGAACCAAATACTCATTGAACTTTATTTTTCCATTAGAAGGAGCTCGTACATGTTCGGCAGTACCGCCTGTGAATACTCCACCCGTATGAAAAGTTCTTAATGTTAGTTGAGTTCCAGGTTCCCCAATTGATTGACCCGCAATAATACCTACGGCTTCCCCCAA